AGAGAAAATTTTCGATAACTTCTTGATCCCGCTTACTAGATTTATTGGTTGTTAAGTTCCCGTCTTAGTGTGAGATAGAAATAAGGATATCTCATCTTAACAATGAATGAAAGCAAAAAAATCGAAATTAACCCTCCCTTTTGTTTTCTGACGGACCAATCATTCCCTGAACAAATCCTATCCCTCATATTATTTTTAGTTGTTTGTATTTCTTTTTTTTTTTAGAAATGAAATTATTCTAAAGAATATAGATTTCTATACTCTATTTATATAGAGTGTGGCGATTCTAATATTCTAATGAACGATTCATGAATATGGATGACGAATCAAAAAATTCTATACAATTCTGAAAAACGGAAAGATCCCGCGAGTCTAATCATACCATTCCATTATATTGACAATTTCAAAAAACTGTTCATACTATGATCATAGTATGAGGGCGGTTGGGCAAGTCGGCCCCCATCGTCTAGTGGTTTAGGACATCTCTCTTTCAAGGAGGCAGCGGGGATTCGAATTCCCCTGGGGGTAGGGTACTACGAAAGGAAGTTGATCATGGATTACCAATAAGCCTAAAGTGGATTCTTCCTGGGTCGATGCCCGAGCGGTTAATGGGGACGGACTGTAAATTCGTTGGCAATATGCCTACGCTGGTTCAAATCCAGCTCGGCCCAATAATTCGCCAATCTACCATGAGATGGTATAACCCCCTTGTCCTTCCGAAATACCCCATACGAAATACGAAGATAAAAAAAGAATAAAATTTTCTGCTAGATCCCTTATTTCCCTGGGATTGTAGTTCAATTGGTCAGAGCACCGCCCTGTCAAGGCGGAAGCTGCGGGTTCGAGCCCCGTCAGTCCCGACGTATCCAATAAATACATCAATTAATTTCTCCCTTTCTATGAAAGGATGTCAGGGGGCAGAATTCAATTTCCAAAACAAAGGGGCTTTTTTTCTTTCCTATTTTTCCATTTTTTTTTTAAAGGTCCCATCGAAGAAATAACAAACCCTAAAATAGTGATATTAGATCTTTTATACCGGCCTCATCTTTATCAAACTTCTTTGTCTTCGTCTTCCAAAAAATCACAAGGAGTTTAGAACTTAACTCTTTTTTTCCATTTCACTTTTCTTGTTTGTTTGGGTTTGTAACTATGTGACTAATCGAAGTGGAAGGGCAATCTGATGATACTTCATCAGATGATTGTACAAGGAAGACGTAAGGTAGGTTATAGAAAAAAGAAGGGAACCAAATGAGAAATAAAGGAATTTTGGATTGATTGGGTCAGGAATCCAAGTTTGGATTCGGTATGGATAAAAGAACTTACTATGTTATACTATTCAAGTCTCGACGACGAATTGATTTGATAGCTCAGATATTGTTATTCATGATATTGATCCGATTCAAGATCGTCGAGAGGTAATTCATTCATTGAATTTACAGGCGAAAGATTTATCATCTCTATGGGATTAAATCCCGAGTTATTGCGAAGTAAAAAAACCGATGAGATTATGGAAGTAAATATTCTTGCATTTATTGCGACTGCACTATTCATTCTAGTTCCTACCGCTTTTCTACTTATCATTTACGTAAAAACAGTCAGTCAAAATGATTAATTCAATTCAATTTTCAAATGAATTTGAATGAAACTTTCCTTCTGAGTTCTTATCAAAAATGGACGAAGTAAAATGAAAAGGATTCCAATTTCGCGTCTTAAATGAAATGAGCGGACTATAATCGGCAGTATTTTATGAATTCGATAGTATGGTAAGAAAGAAATAGATGAATCTTTCTTACCATACTATCTCTCTCTTAGTCTATAAAGTTCTACTCTAGAATAAAGATAGAGGCTTCATTTTATATAGATCAATCTACAATATTCTCTTCATATATGTGTATATAAATTCCCTATATTGTATGGAATTGACATAGCACCCAATTCTATTTATTTGCTACATCTACTTGTTCCGATCAATCTGAAATAATCGCCTTAACTCTTATCTTATGATTCTAATTATGATTCGAATTACTAGATTTTTTATGATTTCCAATCTGAATAGCGGTATTTATGGAAGGAATCAATGATTTAAAAACGATATGGGCATATAGATTACTAAAATCGCGTAGTAATCTTTTTTTTAGTATTCCGAAGAAATAATTGATTTAACTATTGACAGGAGGACCACGGGCACTTCTTCGGATTTCGAAAAGGAAGAGTAAACCTCACCGATTTTGAACGCCCGAACCATGATATGAAATAAGTCGATAAAGAGAAAATCTCCTTTCTTAAATTAGAAACCCATCGGTAAATGCGCAATATGTGACTCGCCTGAGGCAAGATCTTATTATTGCATAGTCTCTCGTTAGACAACCACTATGTCTATATCATTTCTCATAGAAAGTGCGTATACACTTAACAAAACGACTTCTTCTTTGAAGAGTCAAGAGGGATCAAAAAAAGGTCTGGTCTTCCTCAGTATCCATCTAATCTATAAGGATAGTAA